TCGGTTATCCAATAATAGGTCTATGTATCAGGGCTAAAAGAAAATAGGAATAGGATAATATTAAACGAAAAGTGGGGAAAAGTAGAACCTGTAGTAGCAAAACAATCCTCTTAATTTAATCGAATTCTAATTAATGTGACTACTTAATCATCTTATCCTAATGAATCCCAATGAACCTATCTTAATCTTAATGAACAAACATTTTGTTTGAATAAACAAACGTTCAACTTGAGTTCATTCGAATGAAAAATGCACCATGCGGTCTTTTTTTTAAGAAATTTTTTTCTTTAGGAAAGATAAGTGGGAATAAAGATCAAAAATGTATTTTGTATTATCTACTAAAAAGTCTAAGATTTTCGATCGCGGAATTTTTTTTGAAAAGCCCTTTATCGGATTTGAACCGACGACTTACGTCTTACCATGGCGTTACTCTACCACTGAGTTAAAAGGGCCCATTATCTAAAATTTCGATAAAACCCATTGGTTGTTATGTTATGAGTCTACTGCATTAACTATGCGGATACTATAGATCTTATCTATATAATCTATATATATTATATATCTTATCTATATATATATACATGTATGAATAGGGGATCATTCAGGAAAATAATAAATCAAAAATCGAATTTACCCTGAAAGTCAAGTTCTATAGTAAAAAAAGTAGTTCAATTCGGATTTTTTTAAGCCATGTTATGGTTATGAATTCTTTCATGGCCATCCTATCCTATTTATTTTATTACTCTATCCTATTTATTACTCTATCCTATTAATATTAAGAAAGAAGAGATTTACTTAATCTATATCCATTTTATACATGTACTAATCTAACATAGATCCAAGAAAATATTTTCTTGGATCCTTTTCCAGATTTCTACTTCGTGGAAGCGTGGAAACAGAGAATTTTTTCCGTATTGAGTCAAGTCATTCATTCTATTGACAATTCCAAAAAACTGAGCATACTATGATCGTAGTATGATGGCGATCGGGCAGGTATGCCCCTATCGTCTAGTGGTCAGGACATCTCTCTTTCAAGGAGGCAGCGGGGATTCGACTTCCCCTGGGGGTAAGGTTCTACGAAAGAAAGTTAATCATGAATTATCAATAAACCTCGAATTTTTATTCCGGGGTCGATGCCCGAGCGGTTAATGGGGACGGACTGTAAATTCGTTGACGATATGTCTACGCTGGTTCAAATCCAGCTCGGCCCACTAATTCGCCATTCCTCTAAAATGAAAATGATGTAACCAAATAGATTTGTCCTCTAGAAGTTACCGATATCCAAAAGGGGACAAAATTTGTCTGTCACATTCCCCTTTTTTGATTTCTACCGTGTTTTGATCTGGTTATGGGCACCACAGGATTTCTAGGAATCCTGTCATTCTCACTCTAGTTTCTATTCATGTGCAGTATTTCAAATAGCCGTCTTTGTCTTTGTTATAAGAAAAACTATTTGAAAAAAAAAAATAGGTATCCTGTAAACCTAACCCTGAAATTCTGGGATTGTAGTTCAATCGGTCAGAGCGCCGCCCTGTCAAGGCGGAAGCTGCGGGTTCGAGCCCCGTCAGTCCCGACATCAAATCTGGCGCGGTGAATCCATTCATTTTTCTTTTCTATTTTCTGTGAAGAGAGGGGGCGCAAGGCGGGATTCTGTTGTCTGACGGATCCCGAACTTCTTTCTTTGTTTGATTCGAATCAAACAAAGAAAGAAGTTCAATTACTTTAACTAAAACTAATATTAATAACGAATATTAATTGATCGAGAAGAAACATGCGTAGTTGGAGGTATTCCCGTACTCATGATTCCAAGAGAGACATACCAGTTTTATTTTTTTGATTACTCCAGATCAATAAAATTGAATAGACTACCCATATGTTTCCAAGGGCATATATCAATATCAAAAAACTGTATTCGTTACTATATACAAGAAAATTCATGTAGTTACCCAACTGGTACATATTTTATTTTCTTTTCGACGAAAAACCTTTTTTAGCTTCCAGTTCCAATTTTTTGTGGAACCTTACTTAACTTAATTAATAATTTAATAATTGAAATTTAATAATTGAAAACAATAGTGAATTTGTCGGAATATTCATTTTTTATACCTGTAATCCGCCTTTATTACATTTATTGGTTATCTAAGAGGATTAGATAACGAAAAAAAACACTTTGTTTCGAACTCGTCCCCTTTCCATTTTACCTCTACTATTTAGGTATGCGGCCAATGGAATAACGCACGGGTCAGACGTCACTACGGCTTAAATGAAATGATTATTATAAGGACCGCGGTTGGTCGTTTCTATAAAATAAAGAAATAAAGACCAGAGAATGGAAAAATAGGAGAAATTTAATGGAATTCTAGATTAGATTGGCGATTCCACTTATATCTAAAATATTATAGATAAAAGGTCTTTTTTATACTGTTTCATTTTCGACAATGAATCTATTAAGATTAAATAGATCAGATATTGTTATTGATAATATGAATCTAATTCCGTATCATCAAGATGTAATCCACCTATTGCATTTATATTACAGGAAAAAAACTTTCTTCTATGGGATTAGATCCCGTGTTATTGCGAAGCAAAAAAACGATGAGATTATGGAAGTTAATATTCTAGCATTTATTGCTACTATGCTGTTTATTCTAGTTCCTACTGCTTTTTTACTTATCATCTACGTAAAAACAATTAGTCAAAAAACGATTAGTCAAAATGATTAATTTGACTTTGCATTATTAGCTCCTCATTAAGAATAAAAGCAAAGAATTGAAACAAAATAAGCAGGACGGAACTAACAATTAATTTAAGTACATTAATGTATAATGTTGGATAGTGTGGTAGAAAAGTTCATATGGTCCTTTCTACCACACTATCCATATTCTATACAATTATATTATATTATATAAATATAAAGATATGGTCCTGATATATGTACATGCCAATTAGGTACATATACATATATGTATATATATATTACATATATATACATATAAACAACATCCCAATTCTATCTTTTCAATATACTTACTTATTGTATTGTGTTGATTCTGATCGATCGGAAACCGTCGAAGTGCAACTCCTCTACTGCCTATATTTATCATTAGCCTTAGCACGGATCGAATATCGAGGTCTTTCGAAACAATCAATGAAGAAAGGGAGGGTTTTATCGTTATACATTACCAAAAAACAAGTTTTTTCACATTCCAGCAATTGATTGAGCTGTTAACACTCTTAGTTGTGTGTTAATAAATAAAGCATAAAAAATTCGTATTCATAGGAGTATAAACGGTAAATGAGCATAGCTCACCTAATGCAGCAACATCTTTTTATGCATAGTAGTTTATACTATTTCGGAATAAGAAGACTTCGGTTGGAAAAATTTCCTACTCTTTGTATTACTCTTAGTTTTTAGTTTTTACTATTGAGTTTATTTTAAAAATACGGGTAATATCGGAATCTAATTATTTCCATATTTGTTTGATCTAAAAGTTATTATTAATATATTACCGTCTTCCAATAAAATTACTTTGAAAAATCGAAATAAAAAAAATAACAAAAACTTCGCATAATGATTTATTCTATTCCAAATTGATACAGTTTAATTATTCAAATTAACTTAATTAATTATAGTGCCACTAGAGTCCACTTCTTCCCCATACTACAAGCGAAAGGGAAAAGGTAAAGACTACCATTAAAGCAGCCCAAGCAAGACTTACTATATCCATGCCAATTATGTCCCCTATTTTTAGGAATTCTTCCATTATTGATAATTCATAATAGCAGAATACATGGGGAAGAGTCAAAATGTCTCTGACATAATTGATGAACTAATACAAAAAACGTATTCTTAACAATATTTTATATGATTTTATTTCTGGTAGAATCAGAAAGTATTAAGTATAAAGAAGATATACAACTATTTCAGAAGTCTTAAGGAAATTGTTATTAATGGAACATGTAAGAAAAGTCTGATTCATTGTTTGTTTTGTTGCCTTTCATAAGTAACATAAAAAAGTGCAAGTCTTTTCTTTTATGTAACCCCCAGATTGTATAAATTTAATATAAACGGCCCTTTTATACCTAGATCTAGATACGCATATGCCTATACGAGCCGGGCAATATTTTTTTTAACTTCTATTTGGTTTGTAAAGGACTTTATATCTTTTGTTGATTAGGCGACACCCGGATTTGAACTGGGGAAAAAGGGATTTGCAGTCCCCCGCCTTACCACTCGGCCATGCCGCCAAAATGATACAAACAAAATGATATGGATGGAAATCTTCTTTTAAGGGATTTATCAAACCCTTTCTTTTCTCTCTGATTTGAATTGGATCTTACGTTTTCTTTATCCTTTTCAAAAAAGATCAAATTCTTCCGTTTTAGATCTAGTGGATCTTTTTATTGTATAGCCTTTCAAAACATATATACAGCACTTAACTTACTAGAATCTGATATCATAAAAATTTGAGCGATTCGTAATAGAATAAAAACTTCTCCTTTCTTTTTCTATTTCAATTATAACAACAATTATGTGTTTATGTAAACCCTAGAATATACATTATTGCACGGATATCCATTTGGGTGCTTTATTTGTGCATCCCTCTCCTCTTATATCTTATAATGAATTTTCGTACTTGTTGAATATTACATTCAATATTTTTTTTGAGTGAATTGAATCAAAATTTGATCAAAAGATATAGCATCACATCACTTATGTTGCTGCAAATAGAATTGCGATAAAAGATGGGATATGCATACAGGGAAATAGCCACATGTATATATGTACTTAATATGTACTTAATACTTAATAATACTTAATAAGTATAAGTATAAATCAAACTCTTCTCACGCGATTTAATCGTATTTTACTAATTTAAAAATAGACTGCTGCCCCTTTTCCATTTTTTTTAACAATGGAATTAATGAAATCTAAGTTAAGTGCGAAAATGAATTCGATACTCTTTTGAATTGTCCTATCTTTATCTCATTCCTAAAAAATAGATCGAATCCTGAACCTATTTCAACTACCCAAGCTGATGATAATATCATAATGATAGATAAAAATGGGATTCTTTATCTTCTATATAGGACTCCATAAGTTGAAGTGATGGAGTTTTGTTTCCAGGAATTTTTGATCAATTCCTTCCTATTTGTATCCTTTGCAAATTGGAATTTTCGTAGAAAATTTATCTTTACTCCCCCCCCCCCCACACACACATGCATACCCATACATATTTGCTATATAGGAAATTCTATACAATTTCATGCGATTCAGTAAAAAGAATATACATTCCATCATTGCTCGGCCGACCCATATGGTTCGATGAAGAGTGGGCCGATGGTGGTATTTTTTCGAAAAATGGTAAAATGAATTAAGATGCTACAGGATAGAAATGAGGAAATATCTACAATACCAGGGTTTAGTCAGATACAATTTGAGGGATTTTGTAGGTTCATTGATTGGGGGTTGGCCGAAGAACTTCATAAGTTTCCAAAAATTGAAGATACAGATCAAGAAATTGAATTTCAATTATTTGTAGAAACATACGAATTGGCAGAACCTTTGCTAAAAGAGAAAGATGCTTTGTATGAATCACTTACATATTCTTCTGAATTGTATGTACCCGCAGGATTTATTTGGAAGCCTGGTAAAGATATGCAAGAACAGATCGTATTCATTGGAAATATTCCTCTAATGAATTCCTTGGGAATCTCCATAGTAAATGGAATATACAGAATTGTGATTAATCAAATATTGCAAAGTCCTGGCATTTATTATCGTTCCGAATTGGACCATAACGGAATTTCGATCTATATCGGGACTATAATATCAGATTGGGGAGGGAGATCAGAATTAGAGATTGATAGAAAAGCAAGAATATGGGCTCGTGTGAGTAGGAAACAAAAAATATCTATTCTAGTTTTACCATCGGCTATGGGTTCAAATTTAAGAGAAATTCTAGAAAATGTCTGTTACCCTGAAATTTTCTTGTCTTTCCTGAATGAAAGGGAGAAAAAAAAGATTGTGTCAATGTCAAGAGAAAATGCAATTTTGGAGTTTTATCAACAATTTGCGTGTGTAGGCGAGGAACCGGTATTTTATGAGTCTTTATGTAAAGAATTACAAAAGAAATTTTTTCAACAAAGGTGTGAATTAGGTAGGATTGGTCGACGAAATATGAATCGGAGGCTGAATCTTGGCATACCCCAGAATAATACGTTTTTGTTACCACGAGATGTATTGGCCGCTGCGGATCATTTGATTGACATGAAATTTGGAATGGGTACGCTTGACGATATGAACCACTTGAAAAATAAACGTATTCGTTCTGTAACAGATCTATTACAGGATCAATTTGGATTGGCTCTGGTTCGTTTAGAAAATGTAGTTCGAGGAACTATATGCGGAGCAATCCGACATAAATGGATACCGACTCCTCAGAATTTGGTAACTTCAACTCCATTAACAACTACTTTTGAATCATTTTTCGGGCTACATCCTTTATCTCAAGTTTTGGATCGAACGAATCCATTGACTCAAATAGTTCATGGGCGAAAATCGAGTTATTTGGGTCCTGGAGGATTGACAGGGCGAACCGCTAGTTTTCGTATACGAGATATTCATACTAGTCACTATGGGCGTATTTGCCCAATCGACACGTCCGAAGGAATTAATGTTGGGCTTATTGGATCTTTAGCCATTCATGCAAGGGTTGGTCATTGGGGGTCTATAAAAACTCCATTTTATGAAATATCTGAAAGATCAAAAAGGTTACAGTTGGTTTATTTATCACCAAGTGTAGATGAATACCATATGGTAGCGGCAGGAAATTCTTTGGCGCTGAGTCGGGGTATTCAGAAAGAAGAGGCTGTTTCAGCCCGATACCGTCAAGAATTCCTGACTATTGCATGGGAACAAATTCATCTTCGAAGCATTTTTCCCTTCCAATACTTTTCTATGGGAGCTTCCCTCATCCCTTTTATTGAGCATAATGACGCGAATCGGGCTTTAATGAGTTCGAATATGCAGCGTCAAGCAGTTCCGCTTTCTCGGTCCGAGAAGTGCATTGTGGGAACTGGGTTGGAACGACAGGCGGCTCTAGATTCAGGAGTTTCCGCTATATCTGAACGCGAAGGAAAGGTCATTTATACCAATATAGATAAGATCATTTTATCAGGTAATGGAGACACTATAACCATTCCGTTGGTTATTTATCAACGTTCCAACAAAAATACTTGTATGCATCAAAAATTGCAGGTTTCGCGAGGTAAATGGATTCAAAAGGGACAAATTTTAGCGGATGGTGCGGCTACTGTTGGGGGTGAACTTGCTTTGGGAAAAAATGTATTAGTAGCGTATATGCCGTGGGAAGGCTACAATTTTGAAGATGCAGTACTCATTAGTGAACGTATGGTATATGAAGATATTTATACTTCTTTTCATATACGTAAATATGAAATGCAGACTCATGTAACAAGTCAAGGTCTTGAAAAAATTACTAAGGAAATACCACATTTAGAAACTCATTTACTCCGCAATTTAGACAGAAATGGGATTGTGATGCTAGGATCTTGGGTAGATACAGGCGATATTTTAGTAGGTAAATTAACACCTCAGACAGCAAAAGAGTCGTCGTATGCTCCGGAAGATCGGTTATTACGAGCTATACTTGGCATTCAGGTATCCACTTCAAAGGAAACTTGTCTAAAACTACCTATAGGAGGAAGAGGTCGAGTTATTGATGTGAGATGGATACAGAAAAAAGGTGGTTCCCGTTATAATCCAGAAACAATTCTTGTATATATTTCACAAAAACGTGAAATGAAAGTAGGTGATAAGGTAGCTGGAAGACATGGGAATAAGGGTATCATTTCGAAAATTTTGCCTAGACAAGATATGCCCTATTTGCAAGATGGAACACCAGTTGATATGGTCTTCAACCCATTGGGAGTACCTTCACGAATGAATGTGGGACAGATATTTGAATGCTCGCTAGGATTAGCGGGCGACTTTCTAAGCAGACAGTATAGAGTAGCGCCTTTTGATGAAAGATATGAGCAAGAAGCTTCGAGAAAACTAGTGTTTTCTGAATTATATGAGGCTAGTAAGCAAACAGCAAATCCATGGGTATTTGAGCCCGAGTATCCGGGAAAAAGCAGAATATTTGATGGAAGAACAGGGGAGCCTTTTGAACAACCCGTTCTAATCGGAAAGTCCTATATCCTGAAGTTAATTCATCAAGTTGATGATAAGATCCACGGACGCTCCAGTGGGCATTATACACTTGTTACACAACAACCCCTTAGGGGAAGGGCGAAGCAAGGGGGACAACGTGTAGGAGAAATGGAGGTTTGGGCACTAGAGGGATTTGGTGTTGCTCATATTTTACAAGAAATGCTTACTTATAAATCTGATCATATTAGATCTCGTCAGGAAGTACTTGGTACTACGATCATTGGAGGAACAATAACGAATCCCGAGGATGCTCCAGAATCTTTTCGACTACTCGTTCGAGAACTACGATCTTTGGCTTTGGAACTGAATCATTTCCTTTTATCTGAGAAAAACTTTAAGATTTATAGGAAGGGAGCTTAATCGGAATGAATTATTATTTTTGTTCTATGATCGACCGGTATAAACATCAACAACTTCGAATTGGATTAGTTTCTCCTCAACAAATAAGCGCGTGGTCCAACAAAATCCTACCGAATGGCGAGATTGTTGGAGAGGTGACAAAACCCTATACTTTTCATTACAAAACTAATAAACCGGAAAAGGATGGATTGTTTTGTGAAAGAATTTTTGGACCCATAAAAAGTGGAATTTGTGCTTGTGGAAATTATCGAGCAATCGGAGATGAAAAGGAAGACACAAAATATTGTGAACAATGCGGAGTCGAATTCGCGGATTCTCGGGCACGAAGATATCAAATGGGATACATCAAACTGGCATGTCCAGTGACTCATGTGTGGTATTTGAAACGTATTCCTAGTTATATTGCAAATCTGTTAGATAAGCCCCTTAAGGAATTAGAAAGCCTAGTCTATTGCGATGTGTGATTTGATCCAAATTTTGATTTTACAGATTCGGAATGATAAACTGTCATCCCATTCAATCTGATTGGGGATGCCCCCGGCTCTGACATGTCTTTTTAGAAGAGGGACATAAAACTCAGAATTATGTATGGGCGTGATCAATACTTTGAAATATCAAAATATGAATGAAGGGGGATTGATCCATGGTCAATTAATATAGGAATAGTAATTCCTAGTTATACCTCTACCTCGTTAACAAATAAACTTCTTTTGTGGAATTAGAATTAACCGTTCTATTTCTTTTTGAATTTGAAATAGATTCCTTTCAAGTAAGCGAATCTAACACGGTTACAGGAGTCTATCTATCGCATATATGCTTCAAGGGACATCATGGTATAACCGTCGAGGTGAAGTAGAGACCTAAATGACCGAGCGGAACAAAAAATAGACAAGTGAATCCCTTATGAGTTCCAAGCTATCCCTTTAACTAAAAGGAGGGGCTTTTAGTTTTTCACTTGAAGGGAAATAGACTACTCAATGAAATTCAATTTCATTTATGTCGTGATTGAATAACTAATTCTGAAAGTAAAAGTAAGAATTAATCAATGAAATATTGGTTGGTTTTCGACGCTAACTTGAGTAAGGGGTAGATCTTTATGAGGTTCTTTATAAGAAAACTTTCAAAATTTTTGAAAATTCCAAATAGGAAGTCCTTATTTGATGTAACTACTTGAGCCGGATGAGAGGAAACACTCACGTCTGATTTTTAAGGGGGGAATCCCATAGGGAACCTATCCATATTTTTCTTTTGCTAGGCCCATAGTTAAAAAACCTACTTTCTTACGATTAAGAGGTTTATTCGAATATGAAATCCAATCCTGGAAATATAGCATTCCACCCTTTTTTACTACTCAAGGCTTTGATACATTTCGAAATCGAGAAATATCTACTGGAGCAAGTGCTATCAGAGAACAATTAGCCGATCTAGATTTGCGAATTATTATAGATCGTTCATTGGTGGAATGGAAAGAATTAGGAGAAGAGGGTTCCAACGGCAATGAATGGGAAGATACAAAAATAGGAAGACGAAGGAATTTTTTGGTTAGACGCATAGAATTAGCGAAGCATTTTATTAGAACAAATGTAGAACCAGAACGGATGGTTTTGTCCCTATTACCAGTTCTTCCTCCCGAGTTGAGACCAATCATTCAGATAGATGGGGGTAAGTCAATGAGTTCGGATATTAATGAACTCTACCGAAGAGTTATTTATCGGAACAATACTCTTACTGATCTATTAACAACAAGTAGATCTACGCCAGGGGAATTAGTAATGTGTCAAGAGAAGTTAATACAAGAAGCCGTGGATACACTTCTTGATAATGGTATTCGCGGGCAACCCACGAGGGATGGTTATAATAAAGTTTACAAGTCGTTTTCAGATGTAATTGAAGGGAAAGAGGGAAGATTTCGCGAGACTCTGCTTGGTAAGCGAGTTGATTATTCGGGGCGTTCCGTCATTGTTGTAGGCCCCTCGCTTTCATTACATCGATGTGGGTTGCCTCGAGAAATAGCAATAGCGCTTTTCCAGACATTTTTAATTCGAGGTCTGATAAGGCAGCGCGTTGCTTCCAACATAGGGATTGCAAAAAGTAAAATTCGAGAAAAAGAACCCATCATATGGGAAATACTTCAAGAAGTTATGCAAGGCCATCCCATATTGCTAAATCGAGCACCCACCCTACATAGATTAGGTATACAGGCGTTTCAACCCATTTTAGTAGAGGGACGTGCTATTTGTTTACATCCATTAGTTTGTAAGGGATTCAATGCAGACTTTGATGGGGATCAAATGGCTGTTCATATACCTTTATCTTTGGAAGCGCAAGCGGAGGCGCGTTTACTTATGTTTTCTCATATGAATCTTTTGTCTCCAGCTATAGGGAGTCCCGTTTCCGTACCAACTCAAGATATGCTTATTGGACTTTATGTATTAACAATCGGAAATCGTCAAGGTATTTGTGCAAATAGATATAATCTATGGAATCGCAGGAACTATCAAAATGAAATAGTTGACCATACTAAATATTGGTATACAAAAGAAAAAGAACCCTATTTTTTTAGTTCCTATGATGTACTTGGCGCTTATCGGCAGAAACGAATCAATTTAGATACTCCTTTATGGTTCCGGTGGCAACTAGATCAACGTGTCATTTCCTTAAGAGAAATTCCAATCGAAGTTCAATATGAATCCTTGGGTACCTATCATGAAATTTATGGGCACTATCTAATAGTAAAAAGTGTCAAAAAAGAAATCCTTTGTATATACATTCGAAGCACCGTTGGCCATATTTCTTTCTATCGAGAAATAGAAGAAGCCATACAGGGATTTTGTATGGCTTACTCATACGATGGTACCTAGGTAATTAAATTATGCTGTAGCTATTTTTGTCTCTCTGGTTCAACTGTTACCTTATAATTATAACAATTCCCACATTTCTATGTGAATAAAGATCGAGGAAAGGGAGTCTTCGAACCACCGGCTCAAAACTTATTGTTGAATCCTACTCAGCGGAATATGGAGGTACTTATGGTGGAACAATGGTCAGATCTGGTCTTTCACAATAAAGCGATAGATGGAAATGCCATGAAACGACTTATTAGCAGATTAATAGATCATTTCGGAATGGCATATACATCACATATACTGGATCAAATAAAGACTCTGGGTTTCCAACAAGCCACCGCTACATCAATTTCATTAGGAATTGATGATCTTTTAACAATACCCTCTAAGGAATGGCTAGTCCGAGATGCTGAACAACAAGGTTTTTTTTTGGAAAAACACCACCATTATGGGAATGTACACGCCGTAGAAAAATTACGTCAATCTATTGAGATATGGTATGCTACAAGTGAATATTTGAGACAAGAAATGCATACTAATTTTCGAATGACTGATCCTTCTAATCCAGTTCATATAATGTCTTTTTCAGGAGCTAGGGGAAATGCATCTCAGCTGCATCAATTAGTAGGTATGAGAGGATTAATGTCTGATCCCCAAGGACAGATGATTGATTTACCCATTCAAAGTAATTTACGCGAAGGACTCTCTTTAACAGAATATATTATTTCCTGCTACGGAGCTCGCAAAGGAGTTGTGGATACTGCTGTACGAACATCCGACGCTGGATACCTCACACGTAGACTTGTTGAAGTAGTTCAACACATTATTGTACGTAGAACAGATTGTGGCACTATCCAGGGTATTTCGGCGAGTCCTCAAAATAGTATGGAAGCTCAAATTTGGATCCAACGACTCATTGGTCATGTATTAGCATATGACATATATATGGGTCCGCGTTGCATTGCTGCCCGAAACCAGGATATTGGGATTGGACTTGTCAATCGCTTCATAACCTTTCAATCGAAATCAATATATATTCGAACTCCTTTTATTTGTAGGAGTACTTCTTGGATCTGTCGATTGTGTTATGGTCGTAGCCCTATTCATGGCGACCTAGTTGAGTTGGGGGAAGCTGTGGGTATCATTGCGGGTCAATCAATTGGAGAACCGGGTACTCAATTAACATTAAGAACGTTTCATACTGGCGGAGTGTTCACGGGCGGTACTGCAGAATATGTACGAGCTCCCTCGAATGGAAAGATAAAATTTCATGAGGATTTGGTTCATCCCACACGTACACGGCATGGGCACCCTGCCTTTATATGTTATAGAGACTTGTATGTAAGTATTGAAAGTTGGGATATTTTACATAAAGTGAATATTCCTCAAAAAAGTTTTATTTTAGTTCAAAACAATCAATATGTAGAATCAGAACAAGTGATTGCTGAGATTCGTACCGGAACATCCGCTTTAAGTTTTAAAGAAAAAGCTCGAAAAAATATTTATTCTGATTCAGAGGGAGAAATGCATTGGAGTGCCAATGTATACCATACCCCAAAATACGCGTATGGTAATGTCCATCTATTACCAAAAACAAGCCATTTATGGATATTATCAGGAAATTCGCGCAAATCTAATCGAGCACGCTTTTCTCTACATAAAGATCAAGATCAAATAAATGTTTATTCTAGTTTTTTAGAACAAAGATCTATTTCTGACTTTTCAGTGACTAATAATCAAGTGAAACGCAAATCCTTTAGTTCGGATCCTTCCAGTGGGGGGGGGGTTAGGTTTTTTGATTATTCAGGATATGACAAAAACATACCCAATGACCGTTGTAATTTTATATATTCTTCCATTTTTCACGAGAATTCGAATTTTTTGGCGAAGAGGCGAATAAATCGATTCATCATTCCATTCCAATATTCGCAAGAAGCAGAGAAAGAACCAACGCCTTGTTCTGGTATCTCCGTTGAAATACCAAAAATTGGTATTTTACGTAGAAATAGTATTATTGCTTACTTCGACGATCTCCGATACAGAAGAAGCGGCTCGGGAATTACTAAATATGGGACCATAGAGGTGGATTCTTTTGTAAAAAAAGAGGATTTGGTTGAATATCGAGGAGCAAAAGAGTTGAAGACGAAATACCAAACTCAAGTAGATCGATTTTTTTTCATTCCCGAGGAAGTACATATCTTACCTGGGTCTTCGCCCATGATGGTACGAAACAATAGTATCATTGGAGTCGACACCGAAATCGCTTTAAATACAAGAAGTCGGGTAGGTGGATTAGTCCGAGTGGAGAGAAAAAAAAAAAAGATTGAACTCAAAATTTTTTCTGGAGATATTCATTTTCCTGGAGAGACAGATAAAATATCTCGGCATAGCGGAATATTGCTACTGCCAGGAATAGAAAAAAAAAACTCTAAGGAATCCAAAAAATGGAAAAATTGGATCTATGTCCAACGGATCACACCTATCAAGAAAAAATATTTTGTTTTGGTTCGACCCGTAGTTCCATACGAAATAGCAGATGGCATAAACTTAGCAACACTTTTTCCCCAGGATTCGTTGCAAGAACGAGATAATGTACAACTCGAAGTCGTTAATTATATTCTTTACGGAAATGGTAAACCCATTCGAGGAATTTCTTACACAAGTATTCAATTAGTTCGAACTTGTTTCGTATTGAATTGGGATCAAGACAACAAAAAAACTTCTTCTATAGAAGAAGTTTGTGCTTCCTTTGTTGAAGTAAGGGCAAATGATATGATTCAATATTTCATAAGAGTTGACTTAGTAAAGCCCCGCGTTTTGTATACTGGAAAAAGAAATGATAGGGTAGACTACGTATTGAATCCTGATAATGGATCAGATTGCCCCAATAGAAATCCTTTTTATTCCAAGATAAAAATGGAATCTATTATTCAAGATCACGGGACTATTCATACGTCGCTGAATAGTAATAAGCAATTACTATCCTTTCTTATTTTGTCATCATCGAATTGTTTTCAAATTGGTCCCCTCAAAGTCAATGGTTCGAAATCTTACAATGGGAGAAAAAAATCAAAATCAATTAAGGAGGGTCCCGCTATTTTGATTAGGAATTCGCTTGGGCCCTTAGGGACTATAGCTAAAATTACGAATTTTGATTTACGAAACTATTATCTGACTGATAATCAGATCTTATTAAAGAAATATTTAATACTTGACAATTTCAAAAACCTTTTCCAAGACGTTCTCTATTATTTAATAGATGAAAAAGGTAGAATTTTAAATTCCAATCCATGTAGTAACATTATTTTTTATGCATTTAATTTGAATTGGTGTTTTCTACATCTCAATTCTTGTGAAAACACATTCTCAATAATTAGCCTTGGGCAGTTTTTTTATGAAAAAGGATCTATATACAAATATAGATCACACATAAAATCGGGACAAATTGTAACCATTCATGATCACTCCTTAGTCATCAGATCGGCCAAGCCTCATTTGGCCACTCCAGGAACAACTGTTCATGGCCATTATGGAGAAATAATTTACGAAGGAAATACGTTAGTTACATTTCTATATGAAAAATCGAGATCGGGTGATATAACGCAAGGTCTTCCAAAAGTAGAACAGGTGTTAGAAGTTCGTTCGATTGATTCAATATCGATGAATTTCGAAAAGAGGGTTGAGGGTTGGAATGAAAATATAACCAAAATTATTGGAATTCCTTGGGGATTTTTAATTGGCGCTGAGTTAACCATAGCGCAAAGTCGTATCTCTTTGGTTAATAAGATTCAAAAGGTTTATCGATCCCAGGGTGTGCAGATCTATAATAAGCATATAGAGATTATTGTACGCCAAATAACATCAAAAGTTTTGGTTTCAGAAGATGGAATGTCAAACGTTTTTTCACCCGGAGAACTAATCGGATTGTTGCGAGCAGAGCGGATAGGACGCGCCTTGGAAGAAGCGATCGGTTACCAAGCAATCTTATTAGGATTAACGAGGACATCTTTGAATACTCAAAGTTTCATATCCGAAGCGAGTTTTCAAGAAACCACCCGAGTTTTAGCAAAAGCTGCTCTGCGGGGTCGTATTGATTGGTTGAAAGGTCTAAAAGAGAATGTTGTTCTGGGTGGGATAATACCTGTTGGTACCGGATTCAAAGTATTTGTCCGCCGCTCAAGGCAACACAACAATATTCCTTTGGAAAAAGAATAATTTGGTAAAGGGGAAATAAGCAATATTTTGTTTCACCACAGATAATTTTTTAGTTTTTGCATATCCAAGAACAAAAAAAAATTTTCATGACATAACATATAAGATAAGAGAAATTTTTTACAGGAATTTCAAATTGCTAAGAGTAAACTTATTCGTTTCTTTTAACTAATTCGAATTGAACCAGTCGTTTTATTTTGTATTAAAGAGAATACCAAATGGAAAGATATTCTCCATTTGGGCTGTTGATGCTCGGTCTATTTCCGGGATAAAGTTCCTTCGGAACATTTCTTTTTTTTTTCAGGGTACTTAAAAAAAATAAAATGTGGGGATAAATGACAAGACGATATTGGAACATTCATTTAGAAGAGATGATGGAGGCGGGGGTTCATTTCGGTCATGGTATTAGGAAATGGAATCCTAGAATGGAACCTTACATCTCTGCAAAGCGTAAAGGTATTCATATTACAAATCTTACTAGAACTGCTCGTTTTTTATCAGAAACCTGTGATTTAGTTTTTGACGCAGCAAGTAGGGGAAAGCACTTTTTAATAGTTGGTACAAAAAGTAAGGCTGCGGATTTAATAGTATCAGCTGCAATAAGGGCTCGCTGTCATTATGTTAATAAAAAATGGCTCGGTGGTATGTCAACGAATTGGTCCACTACAGAAACGAGACTTCAGAAGTTCAGGGATTTAAGAACAGAACAAAAGGCGGGGAAACTCAAACATCTACCAAAAAGAGATGCTGCAATGTTGAATAGAAAATTATCTCATTTGCAAACATATCTGGGTGGAATCAAGTATATGACGGGGTTGCCTGATATTGTAATAATCGTTGATCAGCAAGAAGAATATACAGCTCTTCGGGAATGTATCACTTTAGGAATTCCGACGATTTGTTTAATCGATACAAATTGTGACCCAGATCTGGCAAATATTTCGATTCCAGCTAATGATGATGCTATCGCTTCAATCCGATGGATTCTTAACAAATTAGTATCTGCACTTTGTGAGGGTCGTTCTAGCTATATAAGAAATCGTTGATTAATACTAAGATAAGATAAGTCAATAACTTTTGTAACTCAATAGATTGATTCATTGAATCGGTTACTATTAACGAATCGCAAAAAATAGATCAAAATTTCTAGGGATATTATGTGATTCTTTAGTATTTGAAATAGACGATTCAAGTCAAAGTAGGCCAGGCGATAAAAAGAAGAAATATTTGAATCAAAATAATTCTTTTAAAAGTTCTATTTTTAGAGGGTAATATGAATGTTCTAACATATTCTATCAACACACTAAAGGGGCTGTACGATATATCTGGCGTGGAAGTAGGTCAACACCTCTATTGGCAAATAGGGGGTTTCCTAGTTCATGGCCAAGTACTTATCACTTCTTGGGTCGTAATTGCTATCTTATTAGGTTCGGTCACTATAGCGGTTCAAAATCCACAAACAATTCCAACCAATAGTCAGAATTTCTTCGAATATGTTCTTGAATTCATTCGAGATTTGAGCAAAACTCAGATTGGAGAAGATTATGGTCCTTGGGTTCCCTTTATTGGAACTATGTTTCTATTCATTTTTGTTTCGAACTGGTCAGGTGCTCTTTTACCTTGGAAAATAATACAGTTACCTCATGGAGAGTTAGCTGCACCTACAAATGATATAAATACCACTGTTGCTTTAGCTTTACCCACATCAGTAGCATATTTCTATGCGGGTCTTACAAAAAAAGGATTAGGTTATTTTGGTAAATACATTCAACCAACTCCAATACTTTTACCAATTAACGTCCTAGAAGATTTCACTAAGCCCTTATCACTTAGTTTTCGACTTTTTGGTAATATATTGGCTGATGAACTAGTGGTTGTTGTTCTTGTTTCTTTAGTACCTTCAGTGGTTCCCATACCTGTCATGTTCCTTGGATTATTTACAAGCGGAATTCAAGCTCTTATTTTTGCAACTTTAGCCGCGGCTTATATAGGCGAATCCATGGAGGGTCATCATTAACTAGCTTTTTCTTTTTGTTTTGGAAAAAACTTTTTTCCAAAACCCAAGTGCGACTCAAGATAATCTAATGAAGGAATTTCTATATAAATAGATATACAAATCGGATACTAGAGCGGGAACAAGAAAGATATACGATATTGGGGAATTTTGAAAAATGGAAAGAGATCAAAAAGATCTTTTTCCGAACCCCATTTTGTCTATTTAGATCACATCTTTCAACTCTAATCTAATAAATATTAGATTCTTTTTTCGGATTTGCCGAGTTAATTACGATATTAGAATTCATATAATATTAATATCATTTTATTATTCATTTTTCTGTTATTTTTTTTCGACATGTATGTATTTATAAAAAAAAAAACAACGTTCTTTCCATAGAAAGGATCATTTCCCTTTCAATTTAATTCAACGATTGACCAAAATAAAATGGTCTGCAATTAGATAATAAGATCTTGATATAGAATTCGATTCTAGCTAGGCTAATAACCCCCCCCCATCCATTCTTTATGCGGGATTGTAATTGTGTGATAATTATAAAGAAAAGGAAGAGAAGAGTTTAGAAACAAAAAAAGATTTCAAAAAAAAAAGTTGATTAGAGGGATTTGTTTGGATATATGTAATGTCTATAAGCATAAGCCAATTCCTATGGATGTTTCGAAGAATTTTTTAAGGCTAGATATAATAGAATCTAACTCAATTGAAATGAAATGGGGAGGTTTACATTATAGAAGAAACAAATGTATATGTAATATTATAAACTCATTAGTTAGATACAGACACTAACTATAAACAGATAGATCCGTCTATTGGAAGTATTTCTATTTGATCTCTGACTGTATATTTTTACAGTATTTTTTAATAAAGAGATGAAGTCAAGCATATAGAAGATAACAAACAAAAAGTAAAATAAAAAGTTGGATGAAAGAAAGGGTGTTTTAGAATAAAGAAACCGAAGAGCTGAAACTATATAAATATGTATTTCTAAAGAAAAACTACATAGTGGTAACTATAAACAAACAAGATGTCGAAGCTGTTCTGCTGATTTAGAAATAGCATCATTTTTTTTGAGTTCTTAGTTACCTTACTACTTGTTTGTTTTTGCTGAATTAAGTCTTAATGATGAAATCAAATAGGAAGCTTCATTAATTGATTGTATCATTAACCATTTCTTTTTTTTTTTTTACGAGGAATATAATTTACCATGAATCCACTTATTTCTGCCGCTTCTGTTATTGCTGCCGGATTGGCAGTAGGGCTTGCTTCAATTGGACCTGGAGTAGGTCAAGGTACTGCTGCAGGCCAAGCCGTAGAAGGTATCGCGAGACAACCAGAAGCAGAAGGTAAAATACGAGGCACTTTATTGCTTAGTCTGGCTTTTATGGAAGCTTTAACAATTTATGGATTGGTTGTGGCATTAGCCCTTTTATTTGCAAATCCTTTTGTTTAATACTAGAGAAAAAAATACGTACTTCATTTTAGTATTTTATTGCCATGTACTTGAACCCCCGCTTTTCGCATTATAACGACGCTTTGCCCTTATAAATATAAAATGAATTAATCAAATTCTTTTTCCTATTTATTCATTGGGACAATCACCCCTAAACCCTAGAGGTGGGGAACGGCTAGTTTGAGGATAAGGAATTATAAGATCTACTCACTTCGCCCCCCTAGTAAATTTATTTAAAAAAATTATTTATTTTTTTATTTATTTAATTTTTTTATTTAATAAAAATAATTGTAACAAATTAGGTCTTTTGCAATTTCCGTGTTGCTTGAAGGCCAATAAGTATCTTATTTTTTCATTGAAATCTTCATTATTAATATGAATAATTTAATTCATATTAATGAATATTAAATTATTTATATCATAACAAGTAGATTAAAAAGAAAATCAATCTATTCATTAAAATTAAATATGAAAATTAAATAAGGAAATTCAGAAAAAAAGCAATCCAAATAGTGGCGTCGAACTTATACAAAACTCTGTTTGATTTTGTTAGTTCTATTTATAAGAGGAGAGCATATGAAAAATATAACCGATTCTTTCGTTTCCTTAGTGGGTCGCTGGCCATACGCCGGGAGTTTCGGGTTTAATACCGATATTTTAGCAACAAATCCAATAAATCTAAGTGTAGTGCTTGGTGTATTGATCTTTTTTGGAAAGGGAGTGTGTGTGAGTTGTTTATTTCAAAAAAAAAAGGCTGAATGTAACCAGCTGCACCTTTTTTATAGGAGGAGGTGTACAATTTCGACGAATTACTTCTGAATAAATTGAATAAATTAAGAAATCATATGTAAGAACTATAGCATTTCGTGGCTTTTTTAT